ACAAGGGCCAACACGAATTACAGTGACAGGCAAAGCTGAACCTTCTTCATTGAAGATCTGCGTCATTCCGAGTTTATTTCCAAATAATCCAATAGACACAAGTCTTAATACTCCAATTAAAATATAGATAAGATTAATATTAATTAAATATTAATTAGAACTAATCAACATAAAAAAGTTTTTTATTCTTTAGACTCTGTAATCTCACTTATAAAAAGTCGAGTCAATTTTTGTCTATGGCCAAATTTTTTGCGGTATTTTTTTTTTGGTTTCATTTTAAAAACTAAAATTTTGGGACCTAAAAAATGTTTACTAATAATACCTTTAATAAAGATATTTGTTATATATGGTTGCCCTACAAATGTTGTTGTTTTTTTTATTCGTTTGATTAACGATGTAGAAGGAACTTCTACATCTTTAACAATTGTTTTTTTTACGAATAGTATTCGTTTTAAAATAATAGTACTACCAATATGCAGTAATAGACGATTAAACTCAACAAATTTTTTTGGTTCAATCCAAAATTGACGGCCACTAGCTTCAATAATTGCGTACTCCATTAAAGTGTAGTAAGTCTAAGAGTAAAATAGATATTTCAAATTTCTTGTTAACAAAATAATTGACTTAAAAATCTTGGCATAAGCTATCTTTCCAAAGAGCCCCCTCTTTAGTATTGTCGCTGTTATAATGTTTCACTTTTGAGTTCGAGATGGATCAATGTGGTTCCACTATACTTTAAACACCAAGATAAAAATTTCTAAAGCTAAGAAAAAGGTCAAGTCCTCGATCTATTAGTACATCTCAGCTGAATATATTACTATACTTTTACTTAATGCCTATTTATCTTAATAATATTAATTTATTAAGCTCACTTATTACTCTATATTAGAACTAAAATTTATTTATTAGTCTTTAGTCAATAGAGAAAAGTAATATAACGGTTCGTCTTACCGTGATCTTCCTTGTTAATACAATGAGAGTACTCATCTTGAGGTGGGCTTCCCACTTAGATGCTTTCAGCGGTTATCCTTTCCATACGTAGCTACCCAGCGTTTACTATTGGAATAATAACTGGTACACCAGCGGTATGTTCTTCTCGGTCCTCTCGTACTAAAAAAGAATCCTCTCAATACTCTAACGCCTACACCGGATATGGACCGAACTGTCTCACGACGTTCTGAACCCAGCTCACGTACCGCTTTCATGGGCGAACAGCCCAACCCTTGGGACGTACTACCGCCCCAGGATGCGATGAGCCGACATCGAGGTGCCAAACCTCCCCGTCGATGTGAACTCTTGGGGGAGATCAGCCTGTTATCCCTAGAGTAACTTTTATCCGTTGAGTGACGACTTTTCCACTCAATATCGCCAGATCACTAAGACCGACTTTCGTCTCTGTTCGACCTGTAAGTCTCACAGTCAAGCTTTCTTATGCCTTTACACTCTTCGATCGATTTCTGACCGATCTGAGAAAACCTTTGTACGCCTCCGTTACCTTTTAGGAGGCGACCGCCCCAGTCAAACTGCCCGCCTGAAACTGTCCCCTGACTGGCTAACAGTACAAAGTTAGAATTTTAGTTTTACTAGAGTGGTATCTCACGGATGACTCAGTTTATCCCGAAAGATAAACATCTTAGTCTCCCACCTATGCTGCGCAAATAAAACCCAAAGTCAATTTCAAGTTACAGTAAAGCTTCATAGGGTCTTTCTGTCCTGGTGCAGGTAGTCCGCATCTTCACAGACAGGTCTATTTCGCCGAGTCTCTCTCTGAGACAGTGTCCAAATCGTTACGCCTTTCGTGCGGGTCGGAACTTACCCGACAAGGAATTTCGCTACCTTAGGACCGTTATAGTTACGGCCGCCGTTCACCGGGGCTTCAGTTATTAGCGTTGTCTGAGACTAACCAACTTCTTTAACCTTCCGGCACTGGGCAGGCGTCAGCCCCCATACGTTGTTTTACAACTTAGCGGAGACCTGTGTTTTTGGTAAACAGTCGCTTGGACCTTGTTATTGCAACCTATTAGGTACCCCTTCTCCCGAAGTTACGGGGTTATTTTGCCGAGTTCCTTAGAGAGAGTTATCTCGCGCCCTTTGGTATACTCTACCTACCTACCTGTGTCGGTTTAGGGTACAGGTATTTATTAACTAGATAATATCGAGCTTTTCTTGGAAGTTTAACATTAACTACTTTCGTACCTCGTAAGATACTCCGTCATCATGACTCAGCTCAAAGTATTTTCTCTACTTCTCAAAACCTCGTACACTTAAACCAATAAACCAGTATTTGGCTAGTCTAGCTACCTTCGTCCCTCGTTATCGATAACTAACAGTATAGGAATAAAACCTATTGTCCATCGACTACGCTTTTCAGCCTCGCCTTAGGTCCTGACTTACCCTCCGCGGACGAGCCTTCCGGAGGAAACCTTAGGTTTTCAGGGCATCAGATTCTCACTGATGTTTTCGCTACTCAAGCCAACATTCTCACTTCTGTCTCGTCCAC